TTTACTCCTAACTGTCAAATAATTTATTAATACGCTTGAAAGATAACCGAGAAAATAGAAGGAATTATTTGATAATAGGTTTATATGAATCCTATATGGTTGAGACCAAAAGTAAAAATGATATTGCCAAAAATTAACAAGATAATATTTCCATTTCTTCATCAGAAGATGAGTTCCCTTTGAAGCAAGAATGGCTTTTCCTTGATATCTAACATAATGCATGAAAGGATCCTTAAGTAACTGTGGGGTTTTCTGAAAATCATTACGAAAAACTACTGTAAGATGTTGTATTTTTTCATAAAAAAGTGTTCGTTCAATAAAATCTCCAGAAGATGTTGATAGTAAATAAGAAGAATGTTTACGAAGAAAACAAAATACTGATTCGTATTCCGATACATACGAATTATATAGGAACCAAAATAGTCTTTGATTTTCTTTTGAAAAGATATAAATGGATTTCTTTAGAGCAATGAAACTATTCCAATTATGATATTCGTAGAAAAAAAACCGCAATAAATGAAAAGTAGGAACATCTTGTATCCAAGAATGTAGAATTTGAACCAAAATTTCAAGATGTATGGGATACGGTATTAGTATATCCGACACATAATTTAAATGTGAAAAATTGTCCTCCAAAAAAGGAAATAGCGAATGAATAGATCGTAAATTCTGAAATTTTGGTATTTCTTTTTTTTCCTCAAGAAAGGATAACTGCGAGAAAGGAATTTCTACAATAACAGTAAAGCCCCCTGATATCATTTGAGAAAAAAAAGGATTCTTGTGTCCAAAAAATTTATTTTGGTTAGAATCATTAAACGAATTAATCAAATAATTTTGTTGATACATTCGAATAATTAAGCGTTTCGCAAGTACTAAACTGGATTTATTGTCATAATCTAAAATTTCCAAGGATTCGTAACAAACCGATCCATTTAAACTATAATCATGAGCAAGTGCGTAGATATATTCCTGAAATAGAAGTGGATATAGGAAGTGCTGTTGCCAATATTTATCTTTTTCTAAATATCTTTCTAATTCTTCCATTTAAATAAAATCATACTTGAGCCATAAGCCTTTCTTGAGTTATCAAATGATACATAGTGCGATATGGTCAGAACAAAGTATGTATATCAGGTTATGTACGTATATAAGGTTATGCACATAGCAAAAAATAGATACCACGGAAACAGATAGTTCAGTTAACGGATCTTCTTCTCTTTTTCCATACAATGGGTTTATATTAGTTAACATTACAAAAAAAAGAGAAGGCTAAAAATCCTTTATTTTTGCAACCCAATCGCTCTTTTGACTTTGGAATGAATTCTCTTTATCAGTATACTGTTTCTTCTACACATCCATCTCCACCTCATAATATAAAAAAATAGTTAGGATTCAAAAAATAGATGATCCGCTCACAGGAAAATTCTTTCCCGCATCAGGTACTAATCCATTTTTAACATTGAATTAGATCGGGTAATCATTCAAATTAAGAACACAAGCTCGTTGCTTTTTTACCTGAAATTGGAGCCTAGTACTCTATCCATTTATTCACTCGACCAAACGGTAAATGTGAATTCCTTTTTTTGTCTCCTTCTAAAAGGAAATCAAAGTAATATTACTATTTTGTTTTGCATTGCACCAATCCGGTAAGAATGGTGATATATCCTCAAAATTCTACATTAAAAATTAATACAATACGACATGCTCTTTTTTCCATTCATTACCTTTCAGGATCAGTCGCAGTCTTATAGACTTAGCCAAAAGTCTAGATGAATTTGTTGCTTCATCCAAATGTGTAAAAGATCATAGCCGCACTTAAAAGCCGAATACTCTACCGTTGAGTTAGCAACCCGAATAACTAATAACTATGTTATATAGATAATAGATACAATTAAATATGATCGAAATAATAATAATAATAAATTGATTAGATTGCACAACCCTAGTCCAGCAAAAACATAGAAATGAAACTAATAACAAATCAAAAAAATTTATGACCAATTCTAATATAGAAATATATATATAAATAAAATAAACACCAAAAAGGGGTTAATAAATATAAAGGATTTCCAAATAAATAATAAATGGAGAGGTCAAAATTGACAGATCGCTTCAATTCCATAATTTTTAATTTTTTCTTTTCATTACAAAAAGACTTCAATGAATATAGCAAACACATCGCGAAGTAAAAAACCAATCAATATGGAACAGAAATAGATCTATGGATCTATTTATCCATCATCGAATTATATTTGTTCAATACATCATTGTCAATATGAGTTAAATATTGAGAAAACAAATTAAACTAAATAAATCAAATAAAGGAAAAAGTTTGTGTTGGATTGGCACGACATAAAAAAAAAAATAAGAAAAACCTAGAAAAAAATCGAAGATCTGTTCAATCAACAGGGGTGCAATAAACAAGTAAGATTAACCCATTGTTTGTCAGTGAATCCAATCCCTACAACAAAAATAAAAGTCAATAAGTATGAATAAAACAAGAAAAATACTGATAAAAGCATTTTAAAAAATTAGATACTAGCAGTCTTAACTCATTTTTTTCTTTTTTTACTTTGATTAACTTGTAACTTGAAGCTCTTTAAATAATTCTGCCTTCCTAAAAATATCTTGAACAGTCCCCGTGGGTTGAGCCCCTTTTTCAAGAAAATATAGAATAGCAGGAACATTTGAATAAGTTTGATTCTTTATTGGATCGTAAAAACCCACTTTCCGAAGATCTCTCCCTTCTCTTCGGGATCGAACATCAATTGCAACGATTCGATAGACGGCCCATTGGGATAGATATAGATAAACAACGCCCCCCCTAGAAACGTATAAGAGGTTTTCTCCTCATACGGCTCAAGAAAGAATGATTCGAATTTCTTTCTGTATCTATGATACAGTTTTCATCAATCATATGTATAATTATAGAATTATGGAATAAATATTCCGTTATTGTGTTGTGTATTGTGTATATATAATATATACAGTTATATATTATATAATTTTAATCTAATAATCTAAGAAATTAATAACGGAAAATGAATCCATAAAAAACCATGAATTAGACTATGATTTAACTTTTTTGTTCTTCCTTACGAGAAAAAAGAAATATCATTCGTACTCATAACTCAAGTTGAATAATTATTCAAAATTTTTAAGAGAAATCCTTAGACATTTATTTTATTGAGTCGTCTCAAACTTCTTTTGTTTGTCTCATTTCAAATCTATTTTGATTCCTCATTCTGATCCAATTGTTGAGACAATTGAAAATAGTGTTTCCTTGTTCCGAAGCCTTTTTTTTATCTTTGCTTTGTTGAATCGTTGGGTTTAGACATTACTTCGGTGATTCTTACTCCTTTCAAAATGGCAGCAACATACCTTTTTGTTTTTTTATGGAAAGATTATACTATACGAACGATGGATTCCCTTATGATACACTTTTGATTGAAAAAATTTTACGAATTCCACTTCAGACAAATTTGACTTTTTTATTTCAAACTTGCTTGTTAGAATTTTCATTTTTCTATTTTTATACGTAAAATATATTTACAAAGTTGTTCCCACTTATTGATTGGCACTAACCCTAGATTCTTCCTCCTGATAAAAAAATAAAAATTTTCTGCTCGAGCTCCATCATGTACTATTTATACAACCCAAGACAAGTTAGGGTTCTCTAGAACAGAACAAATTATGTCGAGCCAAGAGCATTTTCATTTATATAGAAAATGATGGATGTAAGAATCCACATCCGATAATGTCCTTCAAGTCGCACGTTGCTTTCTACCACATCGTTTCAAACGAAGTTTTACCATAACCATTCCTCTAATTTCGAACCCGTATGAGATTGATTCAATATGGAATCATGAATAGTCATTGGCTTAATTGGTACACAATAGTCCCTACTTTTTTTATCTTTTTATCTATAGAATGCCCCAGAAGGATTGAAAGTTTACTTTATAGATAAGATCGATTTTTTACACTTTTCGAGTATCAAAGATTCATAAGAAATCAGTCAAAAGACTTTTAAAGAACCTCCTACTTCAACATCATGGTTGTAAATACATTTTCCAAAAATGACTGAATTTATTTTATAATTCAACCAATAAGTCAAAGCAATCATAGCGAATAGATAAAAATTTTTAGTGAGGACTTCATTCATTAGAGAAACATAAATTTGACCATATCCAATTAAATCATCAATCAATGATTTAAACCAAATAAATGGGTGGATTGAGAAATCTATGCAATTTTTTTGTTTCCATAAGTATGAAATAGAAAGGATTTCATGTAAAGTAAGATTAAATAAAGCTATTACATTATTATTAGATGAAAGATAAAAAAATCTGGGGAATATGATCTTTCCCTATCAATCATATAGAACGAATAAATATTAACGAGAGTAATTCTGAATATTTAAATATCCCAAAACCTTTTCTACTTAACCAAGGGACCCTTATTACGGAACGAAAATAAAACAATAACAACACATAATATAATACATATATTATAATACATATGGACATTGGGCATAAGCATAGGCCATTTTATACGGATTTTTCTTTACTTCAGGTTCAATAACAATAATCTTTACATCAATTAATTCTATTCCATCTACTTTAATGGAATAGAATAAAGAAATTCCTAAACCTTTAGGATTAGTCATTTGAACCAGATACAAAATCAATACATCTATTACATATTGAAATTGATATCCTCCTTTGGTTTGCTGATTAACTCGCACCCATACAAGTTCTATCAAGATGGTGAATCCTAACTAAACCTAACCAAAACAAAAATCCTACCAAGGAATCCTATACTATCAATCTATACTATCAATATTGAAATACTCTATTCCCTCCAAGTCTTTAGAGGGTGGAGCGTTTTTTATCTTTTACGTTTCGAGACAAAACGCATCATATTATCGTGTGATAATTCAAATATCATCATATAATGCCTCTCTGCTATCCATTCGAATCGATCTGGGACGGAAGGATTCGAACCTCCGAATAACAGGACCAAAACCGGTTGCCTTACCACTTGGCCACGCCCCATTTCATTTATATTTCGTACTATACTAATAAACACTATTATTATTTTAGTAATTATGGTCTATTCGTCAATTACAGACTCAATCCAATTTCATATAAAAAAGGACAAAACAAAAAAAAATAAAGTCATCAATAGTTAAAGCTAAATTCAAATTAAATAGTCATAAATATAGTATAATACAACTATAAACAATAGTATATAACTATAAAATATAACTATAAACAATGGTATATATAGTATAGTTATATAAAAAACAATAAAATACATAATTGTAAAAATACATAATTGTAAAATTCTAATTAATTAATTCACTATTAGAATTATCATTAACTTAATTAAATTAACTATTTAATAGTTATTGGTTATTTATTGATTGTTATTCTGAATTTTGTTATTGAGATTTAACACATGTAGGTATAGAATTCAAAGAAATTCATTGATCATTACATAGAATTCAATTAAGATATTGTATGAAAGTATAATTCCTTGTATTTTCGTTTGAAAATATAAGGATCTTTGATTTTTGGGGATTCGAAGAAAAAGAAGGATTTTTTGACGTCCCTTCTTTTTGCATTTTCTCCTTATATCAATAACTCAATAAAAAAATTATCTACACAAACTATTTGTTATGTTTAATATCTTTAGTTTAATCTGTATCTGTCTTAATTCTGCCCCTTATTCTAGTAGTTTTTTCTTTGCCAAATTACCCGAGGCTTATGCCCTTTTCAATCCAATCGTAGACGTTATGCCCGTCATACCTCTATTCTTTTTTCTATTAGCCTTTGTTTGGCAAGCTGCTGTAAGTTTTCGATAAAATTCTGAATATTATCCTAAAAGCATTCATGCTTTATTCGATAAAAAAAAGATTCTAACAATTCAATTGCTAAAAGTAGATATGACAAGAAAATTTTGGTAACGAAAGAATAATAATCTTTTTAAAAATAAATTAGTGAACACAAAAATTCTAAAAAGAGAGAATTTTTGTTACATTTTTGATGTCATGTCAAAATATGTGGTACAAAAATGGAAAATCTATTCCCTTTTGCCAAAAAATGATTTTGGAGATTGTGTAATGCTTACTCTCAAACTCTTTGTTTACACAGTAGTGATATTCTTTGTTTCTCTCTTTATTTTCGGATTCCTATCTAATGACCCAGGGCGTAATCCGGGACGCGAGGAATAAAAAAATAAGGTTCTTTTCGTTTTTCTTCGCCTTTTTTGATTTTTTTATCTATTAACTATGACAAAACCGGGACGCCGTTTTTTCGAATTAGAAAGTCTCAAGTGATCGGGGGAAACGGAGAGAGAGGGATTCGAACCCTCGGTACGAATAACTCATACAACGGATTAGCAATCCGACGCTTTAGTCCACTCAGCCATCTCTCCCAATTCTAATTTTCGATGTAACACGTGAAGTAAAGATTGATAAAAAACCATCGTCATCCTTTGTTTATTAATTATATTATAACGATATATACATCGTTTGTTCTATTTTGTTATAGAATTTGTTTTGTTATATAAGATATATATGAATTTAATTAGCAATTCCGTTTAGATAACAATAGCAATTCAAAAAGGATATACCAATAGAGATAGAAAAGTACCTTACGCCTTTGATTTTGTACGAAGGGTTCTTTTTTTATTCCCCCGGCCTGGCTAGGCACTAGCCGGGCCATTACTTTTTTTGTTTCAATTAATAATTCATAAACCAAATTGATTTGAAACCAAAAATACTTGTTATTGAAGCAACAACTGCAACAAAGGGGATTTCCATTTATTTGTTTTCTTAATTTACTTACTGGATGGGGCTACAAACAATAAGGAATATAACTGCAATCAAAGTCAACAAACAAAATACATAAAAAAAAAATAAATAAAACAAATAAGAAATTTCATAATTATAACTTAATTCATTTACTTGTTCAATTCAAGAGGTAAACTTTGTTTGAACACTTGAGATCCAGTTAATCTAAAGTCATAAAGACTAGTCAAAAAAAAGAGTTACATATTCTTAATTTATGTAACTCTTTTTTTTGGCCCAACTTTAATGACTACTTCAAGCCGGAACTGTTCCAGTAATAACGTACTAGCAAACGAAAAACAAAACTTTTTATGTTAAACTCTCTTCTCTTCACCTATTTTATCAAATAAGCCTACAATACGGAATAGATGTCAACACTAGAATTTTCAGGATTCTTATACTATCTTGATTACATCTCATTCCTTTGTTCGACAAAAAGCCCTTTTATATACAATAATATAATTGTAGCGGGTATAGTTTAGTGGTAAAAGTGTGATTCGTTCTATTAACAACTTAAATAGTTAAGGGGTCTTTCTGTTTTGTTCATATTCCGATCAAAAACTTTATTTCTTAAAAGGGTTTAATCCTTTTCCTTTCTTTCAATACTACATTTGAAGAAAAATATACATTTTCGTGATTTGTATCCA